GGGTATAACATATACTATATTAATAAAAAAAATCAACTTAGTATTAGTAATAGTAATCTTTTTTTATCATTTCCAAGAAGTAAAGTAATTAAATTGATTGACTGGTTGATAGATGATCCAAAGAGTTCTATGGTATGTAAACTTCTTCGAATTTTGAAAAGAAATAGTAAACCTCATTAATTGAATTTGTAACACTTAAACCATGATATGAAATGAGTCGATAAAGCACAAATCCGGTTTCTAAAATAATAAAACAAGTGGTAAGTGCCAAATCTGCGACTCGTCCGGGTCAAGATCTTATTATGTGTATATCTTGTTGAACAAGCACTATATCTATGTTCTTTCCTTTAGAAAGTAGGTATCCGCTTAATATTAATAACAGAACGGCGGCTTTCTCTTGTATTTGGAGAAAGAGGAAAACAAAAAGGGGGTCCGCTGTTCCCCGTTGTCCCTATATAATTTGTATAAGAGTCCGTTCGGCGAAATAGCGAATTTATAAAAAATCTGAAATATATTTCCTATCATCTACATTTCCTTTCGAAATATAAACATGGGAATTATTAAAATATCTCTTTGATTGACATTATTATCTTTAAAAACACTTTGCGGAACGATCTATAAAACAATTGATACAGTTTGATTCCTCATACTCAAAACTCAATTAGTTAAGTAGTATTTCTAGAGTCCACTTCTTCCCCATACTACAAGTGAAAGGGAAAATGTAAAGACTACCATTAAAGCAGCCCAAGCGAGACTTACAATATCCATGTGAATTATGTCCCCTATCTCTATAAATATGAAGGAATTATTCCATTATTGTTCACTAATACTAATAATAGTAAAATCAATGATACAGAGTCAAAAAGGGATTCTTATTTCGGACTATTAATTAAATTTAATGAAGCAATTCAATAAATCCACATACATATAACAAATTCCTATACGATTTTTAACAGCCTATTCCACTCTTGACCGGCGGAAAAGAGGTTCTTTTTGAGCTTTTTTTTTCTAAAAAAGCCAATTACCCAATCGAATATTAATCAAATACCTGAATACTCAGAGACTCCTTTGAGTGTGTATACAAAATATATTCCGCTTTTTCACAATTCCTAATTACGAACTAGTTAGATATCGCCTTCGGCTCTCTAATCGAATTCAAGGCTCAGTCAGTAACCACTACTTAGTATAATCTTCCCTTGAATCCTAGACACAAGGATTTACAGAACTTGAACTTTTGAGAACCCCAGATGCTTAGAATCGAGTAAGTACATATCAAGAGACAAGGGTCTCTCCTTCGGCTGGGGAATAATTAGGTGAGTTATAGGTTCTATCAGTTGATAAGGAATTTCGGGTCTTTTTTTTTTCATTAGAATCAGGCGACACCCAGATTCGAACTGGGGACCAAGGAGTTGCAGTCCTCCGCCTTACCGCTCGGCCATGCCGCCAAAATGATACAAAATAGATGCAAATATGACCTCTTTGGGATGGATTACTGATTTTTTTTATTGTACTTGCATTTTGAATCCCTTTTCCCTACTTAATTCCCTTCACTACTAAAAAAATCTTTCCTCTTTTTAGGATCCATACTTTTGAAAATATATATAGGCTTTCAGTCACAAAAGTAAAAATTAATGAGAAATTGAACCTTTAACTATAACTATTGACTTGACTGCGAATTTATGAACAACTCTTAGATTTTGATTTCAAATTAGGGTTCCCTAATGGCATAAGAAAATCCAAATGATAACTAATCAGTATTGCGTCTTTTCAATAAAAAAGAATCGTTATTATTTCTCCGCTTTTCTTTTTCTCAGTCTCAAATTCCATTATAGCAACAATCATGAGTATATGCAACCCCCGAAACCAGAACAGAAATTACACAGACAATCGAGTATCTTAATATATGATATATAGGTATCTGCTTGTGTTTAAGTTTACTATAAATAAATTAATAAAAAGAACCCGCTTTACACTCGTATTTTTCGAATTCTATGAAATAGTACTAAATAGGTAAAAATATCTTTTTTCTCTGCAAATCTTTTTTTCACAATACAATAGACAGGGCAAAAAGGGTTAAGTAACAAAAAAAAACCAACTCTATATTGTTTCTGATTATTCTGTCTTTATCTCGTCGAAGGGATCAAATCTTGCATCTGTTTTTTTGGTATCCAATCGAATAGGAATATGTAATATCATAATAATGGTAGAAATAGAACGAAGGGATATTCTCTACAAAATTCTATACTATACAAAATTCTATACTATAAATAAATCGAATTAAGCGTTAAGCCACATAATTTTTTTTTCCAAGAATGTTTTATCAATTCCTTTCCTTTTGTATCTATTCTGTTGCAAATTTCAATTTGAGTAGAAAATTTTCTTTATTCTCCGTTCATACGGATTTCATACATTCCATATCATTCATATATGGAGTTTTTGTGTCAAATTTTATGTGATTTAGTAAACAGAATATAAATCCCATCAGAGCTAGATCGATCTA